AAAATCGACTCTAAATAAAAATATAATAAAAGAAGAGACGAAGAGAAAATCGGATAGATCTCCTATTTCCCTGGGATTGTAGTTCAATTGGTTAGAGCACCGCCCTGTCAAGGCGGAAGCTGCGGGTTCGAGCCCCGCCAGTCCCGACGGATCGAATACCCACGAAATACACGACTTCGTTTTTCACTTTTTGGTTACAGGACCTTGTAAAAAGTAAAAAAAAAAAGGTGCCGGATCATACTTTCTAAAAAAGGGTCGGTATTTCTTTTTTCTTTGATATTTTTCTCTTTTGTTTCTTAAATCCGAACTAAAAAATCCAAATTAAAATAATGCCTAGAGGTTAGAGAAAAAAAGAAAACGTATTAAAAAATGAAATTTCAATACTAAATCAAGATAAAGAAATTTTGGATTGATTGGGTACGGAATCAAAACGGTATATGGATAAAAGAACTTCCTATGTTATACTATTAAAGTCGCGACGACGAATTTATTTGATAGTTAGGACTAGGATATTATAATTCCTGATATTTCTCCTATTCAAGACTATGGATATCGATAAAGAATTAATTAATATTAATTTAATATTAAAAAATTGAATTTTCAAACGAATCTCTAGGGGATTACATCCCGAGTTATTGCGAAATAAAAAACCGCTGAGATTATGGAAGTAAATATTCTTGCATTTATTGCTACTGCACTATTCATTCTAGTTCCTACCGCGTTTCTACTTATCATTTACGTAAAAACAGTCAGTCAAACTGATTGATTCATTTTCAAATCAATTTGAATGAAACTTTCCTTCTGAGTTCTTATCAAAAATGTACGAAATTAGAAGTTAAAGGATTCCATTTTCACGGCTTAACTTATATCAAATGGGCAACTCGGCGGTATTTTACGAGATAGATAGTATGGTAGAAAGAATAGTTCTATCATACTATCTATCTGGTATAAAGTCGAATCAAAATAAATTATAAATAAAGGATTAAATATAGATTCTATTCTAAGATTCTCTTCATATAATGTGTATATTAATTCTCTATATCTATATAATAGACAGATCACCCAATTTGATACATCTATCCGATCAGCCAAAATTCTTATCTTAGCATTCTACCCCTTTGACTAATAAGGGGTAATGAAGACGAAACCTCAACGATTTAGAAGGTCCAAGATATGAAATAAGTCAATAAAGGCCAATCTCCTTTCGAAAATTGGAAAGCAAGCGGAAATTTCCCAATACGTGACTCACCCCCACCCCGGGCCGGGTCGTATTCTTTCATAGTCTCTCGTTTGATAACCACAAGTGTTCTATATCATTTCTTATAGAAAGTGCGTCTACACTTCCCAAAACGCCTTCGTTGAATAGTCAAAAAAATTCCGATCTTCCGCAGTATTCATCTATAAAAAAACCGTAAGCGTCCATTGCATTGATTGAGAGATCTCTTTGATTGAATTTGATTGAAAGCTTATGATTCAGATCATAGATTAACCCATCCGAGTACGATTAGTTGGAATAAATAGTGAAAAGGAGGGCGATCTCAAAAACATTTGAGATGGTTTGATTCGTCAACTCAATCAATTACTCAATTAATTCGTAGCATTTCTAGAGCCCACTTCTTCCCCACACTACGAGTGAAAGAGAAAATGTAAAAACTACCATTAAAGCAGCCCAAGCAAGACTTACTATATCCATGTGAATTATGTCCCCTATCTCTAAAAAAAAATACGAAGGAATTCTTCTCAGTAATAATAGTGGAATCAATGGTGAAGAGTCAAAGTAGATTTAGACCGAACAAAAATGCGAAACCAATAAAACCACTATGATTTGGAATTGGCAAAGATTAAATCTATGATTAATTAACATTCCAAGGGAATGGGATCATGTAGGAATACGAATAATAGAGCTTATTTATTTTTTATTTGAGTTTGTTGACCCGCGTAAATTAACTAAAAATAGAAGAAAATTAGACAGTGTTCATAGCTCCTATACCATAGAATATTGCCTTGAATCCCAATCCGAACGAGGGTTCACTTTACTTTTTTTTTTATAAAACTAGAAAACCATGCCGGGCTTAGACTCAAAGAAAGTCTCACCAGTTTGGTTTATTTTTCTTCTACCAGGCACCAATGTTGCGAGTTCTATCAGAAGAACAGAAGACCTGATTTTTCGTTTTTTGTTGATTAGGCGACACCCGGATTTGAACTGGGGAAAAAGGATTTGCAGTCCCCCGCCTTACCACTCGGCCATGCCGCCCAAATGATCCAAGATCCAAAACGGATACAGATGCGGACTATTGAATTCTTATTTGTTCTCCTGTTTTCCTTAATCCTAAAACCCACTTATTTTTTATTCGACTTGATCGCCCTTTCTATTGATTGGATCTGAAAATACACAATGCTAAAAAAATTTTTTCCCTTTTCGAGTGAAATAGAGTGAAAAAACAATGTGTATTGTCGACCGACCAATTTGAACCATTAACTATTGACTAGGCACTTCGAAGTCATGAAGAATTCTGATATTGGACTCTCCAATTGGGTTTTACTTATGACATAATAAAACCCAAGTTGAGCCAGAACTCATCAGTATTTATTTTTTCAATAAAAAAAAAAAAAAAACCTTCTGACATTATATCAAAGCATATGATATATGTAAATCCCTGAACAGATTATTTCGAGATGTTGTCAATAGGAAATTAGGCTCCTTGACTTACATTAATTTTGCAGTGAATAGAAATTATCTTTTAATAGAACCCCAGAGCAGAGCTGTCGCAAATCTAACCCGAAATAGTGGATATTATAGCTATTTGCGTACGTGTTGATTTAAGAAATGCACCTATTTATCTTCAAATAGTAGTCTACTCAAAAATAAAATAGTAGTCTACTCAAAAATAAAAAAGAAGTTAAAGTACAAATATTTCTTTTTTTGAACAACGAAATTCCTAACCTAAGGGCAAGCGGTCAGTACTAATAAAATCAAAATGCCTTCTATCTTATTTTGGTCTCTTTATCTTCCAAATACCCAATCTTTTGAGTTTTCTCATTTAATATCATAATAATGATATTATTTTAATCATTTTCTCTTTGTTTTCCTATTCGCTCCAAAACCCCAGGAACTTTCTTAGCTTAGTACTATACTTAAAACTTAAATAAAAGCGCTTAGTACTATACTTAAATAAAAAAGTAACATAATTCTGGTTCTAGAGGTGTTTTATCAATTCCTTTGGATCTGTTGCAACTTCAAATTGAAGTCTAAAATTTTCCTTCGCTCATATACGTAGTTGATAATTTCATTACCATTTATTTTGAAGTTGATTCAAATTTCATGCGATTCAGTAACCAGAATAGAAGTTCCATGAGTGCTAGATCTTCGATCTAATTCGCCGAAGAGATTTGAATGGGATTTTTGTAAAAATGGGAATTGAAACTCGGGGCCGAAAATAAGCCAATGTCTACAATACCTGGATTTAATCAAATACAAGTTGAGGGATTTTCTAGGTTCATTGATCAGGGTTTGACAGAAGAACTTTTTAAGTTTCCAAAAATTGAAGATACCGATCATGAAATTGAGTTTCAATTATTTGTTGAAAGCTATCAATTGGTAGAACCATTGATAAAAGAACGAAATGCTGTGTATGAATCACTCACATATTCTTCTGAATTATATGTATCCGCGGGATTAATTTGGAAAACTAGTAGGGATATGCAAGAACAAACGATATTGATTGGAAACATTCCTCTAATGAATTCCCTAGGAACTTCTATAGTAAATGGAATATATAGAATTGTGATCAATCAAATACTGCAAAGTCCCGGTATTTATTACCAGTCAGAATTGGACCATAACGGAATTGCCGTCTATACCGGCACGATAATATCAGATTGGGGAGGAAGATCACAATTAGAGATTGATAGAAAAGCAAGGATATGGGCTCGCGTGAGTAGGAAACAAAAAATCTCTATTCTAGTTCTATCATCAGCTATGGGTTTGAATCTAAGAGAAATTCTAGACAATGTTTATTATTCTGAAATTGTTTTGTCTTTTTTGAACCATAAGGAGAGAATCAAAATAGGATCAAAAGAAAATGCCATTTTGGAGTTTTATCAACAATTTGCTTGCGTAGGTGGGGAGCCAGTATTTTCTGAATTCTTATGTAAGGAATTACAAAAGAAGTTCTTTCAACAAAGATGTGAATTAGGAAGGATTGGTCGACGAAATATGAATCGAAGACTGAACCTTGATCTACCCCCGAACAATACATTTTTGGTACCACGAGATATATTGGCCGCCACTGATCAGTTGATTGGACTAAAATTTCGGATGGGTGCACTTGACGATATGAATCATTTGAAAAATAAGCGCATTCGTTCGGTAGCGGATCTTTTACAAGATCAATTCGGATTATCTATGGTTCGGTTAGAAAATGTGGTTAGAGGAACTATATGTGGAGCAATTCGGCATAAATTGAGACCAACTCCTCAGAATTTGGTAACGTCAACTCCATTAACAACCACTTATGAATCTTTTTTTGGTTTACATCCCTTATCTCAAGTTTTAGATCGAACTAATCCATTGACACAAATAGTTCATGGGAGAAAATTGAGTTATTTAGGTCCGGGAGGACTAACAGGGCGAACTGCTAGTTTTAGGATACGAGATATCCATCCTAGCCACTATGGTCGTAGTTGTCCAATTGACACATCTGAGGGAATTAATGTTGGACTTATTGGATCCTTAACAATTCACGCGAGGATGGATCCTTGGGGAGCCCTAGAAAGTCCGTTTTATGAAATTTCGGAAAGATCGACGGGGTTACGATTGCTTTATTTAGCACCAGGTAGAGATGAATATTATATGTTAGTATCCGGAAATGCTTTGTCATTGAATCAGGATATTCCGGAAGAACAGGTTGTTCCAGCTCGATACCGTCAAGAATTTCTGACTATTGCATGGGAACGGGCTCATCTTCGAACTATTTGCCCTTTCCAATATTTTTCTATTGGAGCTTCCCTCATTCCTTTTATTGAACATAATGATGCGAATAGGGCTTTAATGAGTTCTAATATGCAACGACAGGCAGTTCCTCTTTCTAGGGCGGAGAAATGCATTGTTGGAACTGGTTTGGAACGACAAACAGCTCTAGATTCTGGGGTTATTGCTATAGCTGAACGTGGGGGAAAAATCATTTCTATAGATACTGACAAGATCCTTTTCTCAGGGAATGGAGATACTCTAAGCATCCCATTAGTTATGTATCAACGTTCCAACAAAAATACTTGTATGCATCAAAAACCCCAGGTTTCACGGGGTAACTACATTAAAAGGGGACAAATAGTAGCAGATGGCGCTGCTACAGTTGGTGGCGAACTTGCTTTGGGGAAAAACGTATTAGTAGCTTATATGCCATGGGAAGGTTACAATTCTGAAGATGCAGTACTCATTAGTGAGCGTTTGGTCTATGAGGATATTTATACGTCTTTTCACATACGTCAATATGAGATTCAGACTCATGTGACAAGCCAAGGTCCTGAAAGGATCACTAACAAAATACCACATTTAGAAACCCATTTACTTCGCAATCTAGATAAAAATGGAATTGTGATGTTGGGCTCTTGGGTAGAGACTGGTGATATTTTAGTAGGTAAATTAACGCCCCAAATGGTGAAAGAATCGTCCTATGCCCCCGAAGATAGATTGTTACGAGCCATCCTTGGCATTCAGGTATCTACTTTGAAAGAAACTTCTTTAAAACTACCGATAGGTGGCAGGGGCTGGGTTATTGATGTGAGGTGGATTCAGAAAAGCGGAAGTTCTCGTTATAATTCAGAAATTATTCGTGTATATATTTCACAGAAACGCGAAATAAAGGTAGGCGATAAAGTAGCCGGAAGACACGGAAATAAAGGTATCGTTTCAAAAATTTTGCCCAGACAAGATATGCCTTATCTGCAAGATGGAAGACCCCTTGATATGGTCTTCAACCCATTAGGAGTACCTTCGCGAATGAATGTAGGACAGCTATTTGAATGTTCGCTCGGGTTAGCCGGTTGTTTGCTAGACAGACATTATAGAATAGCGCCTTTTGATGAGCGATATGAACAAGAAGCTTCCAGAAAACTCGTTTTTTCTGAATTATATGAAGCCAGTAAGCAAACAGCAAATCCGTGGGTATTTGAACCCGAGTATCCAGGAAAAAGCAGAATATTTGATGGAAGGACGGGGAATCCTTTTGAACAACCCGTTATAATAGGAAAGCCGTATATCTTGAAATTAATTCATCAAGTTGATGATAAAATACACGGACGTTCTAGTGGACATTACGCGCTTGTTACACAACAACCCCTTAGAGGAAGGGCCAAACAGGGGGGCCAGCGGGTGGGAGAAATGGAGGTTTGGGCTTTAGAAGGATTTGGTGTTGCTCATATTTTACAAGAGATGCTTACTTATAAATCTGATCATATTAGAGCGCGCCAAGAAGTACTTGGTACGACCATTATTGGCGGAACAATACCTAATCCCCAGGATACTCCAGAATCATTTCGATTGCTTGTTCGAGAACTACGATCTTTAGCTCTGGAACTGAATCATTGCCTTGTATCTGAGAAAAACTTCCGGATTAATAGGAAGAGAGTTTAATCGGAATAAATCATAATTTTTCCTCTATGATTGATCGGTATAAACATCAACAGCTACGAATTGGCTTAGTTTCTCCTGAACAAATAAGGGCTTGGGCTACTAAAATCCTGCCTAATGGAAAGATAGTTGGAGAGGTGACAAAACCCTATACTTTTCATTACAAAACCAATAAACCAGAAATGGATGGATTGTTTTGTGAAAGAATTTTTGGACCTATCAAAAGTGGAATTTGTGCTTGTGGAAATTATCGAGTGATCAGAGATGAAAAAGATGGCCCTAATTTTTGTGAACAATGCGGAGTCGAATTTGTTGATTCACGCATACGAAGATATCAAATGGGCTACATCAAACTCGCCTGCCCAGTAACCCATGTGTGGTATTTAAAATGTCTTCCCAGTTATATTGCGAACCTTTTAGATAAACCTCTTAAAGAACTCGAGGGTCTAGTATACTGTGATGTGTGATTTGATCAAAATTCTGGTTTTACAGATTAGGAATGAGAAACTGTCATCCCAGTCAATCCAATCGGGATGCCCTGGATCTGACATGTCATTTAGTAAGTGTAACATGAAGCTCAGAATAGGTGATGTAGGGAATCCTCCCAAATTCAAAGTGGAATTGATCGATGGTCGATTTTGGACCAAATAAATCAAAATTTATATTTTGGCACCTTCGTAAAAACTATTTTTTTGCTTTTTGGATTTAGTTCCGTTTGGAAAGATATTCTGGTCAAGCAAACAAATATGTCATGGTTAGAGAAGTCTATCCATCGCGTATAGGCTTTAAGCGCGTCGTGGCATAACCGTCGAGGTGAATTCGAGACCTAACAGATCGAACGGAACAAGACATAGACAAGTAAATCCCTT